GGAAACTTAGGTAAGTGTTTTATCAACATATGTAGCAAAAGAAGATATCTAATTTAGCTCTTTCATGCCCACTATAACTAGTTATTTCGGTTTTCTATTGGCTGCTTCAACTATAACCCCAGCTCTATTAATTGGTTTGAACAAGATACGACTTATTTGAAATGAATTGAATGAACAAATTCATAAAAATAAATATTTCTCTTTCAGGTATTCTACGGCGCCTTCCCGTGTCAATTGTTAATTCTTGGTCATTGAGATTCGCGGATTTTTCAGATTAATATTTAGGGATAGATCTTACCTTTCTTTTTATCTCCTCAAACAAATCGAAATGATTGAAGTTTTTCTATTTGGAATCGTCTTAGGTCTAATTCCTATTACTTTAGCAGGATTATTTGTAACTGCATATTTACAATACAGACGCGGCGATCAGTTGGACCTTTGATTGAATAACATTTTTTTTTTTATTGACCTCCTCCTTGCAGGAGGTCAAATTCAAGTTGCAATTCAACTGTGTTTTGGTAAGTTTTTTTATTGTGATTCGAAATAACATAAACGGAATCACGCTCTGTAGGATTTGAACCTACGACATCGGGTTTTGGAGACCCGCGTTCTACCGAACTGAACTAAGAGCGCTTTCTTATGCCAGGAGATACGATTGTAAAGAAAAGGATTTTCTCATTTTTGTACCCCCAATGCGTCTTGCATACATTGGTATGCAAAAATGAATATGTCCGATTTTATTTAATTGATCTCACTCAATTAATCCCTCGTTACCGCCCATAGGAGAAGTAATAGGTAGGGATGACAGGATTTGAACCCGTGACATTTTGTACCCAAAACAAACGCGCTACCAAGCTGCGCTACATCCCTTTTAAAAATTGTTGTACAGTGTCATTGTACAAAATCCATGTCTTGTTTTCCATATCGTTATTTTCTCCTCTATCCATATAGAATTTTCTTGTCATTTCTTCTTTTTGGTTTCATATAATAAAAGAATTATATACATCTGAAACCTAACGTATAAAAAAAGAATGAATATTTATCGGTAATGCTTAGGAAGAAGGGGACCCCCTTTTTTAGGAACAGGGATAGGAAAATCTCATCTACTGTTCATTATACATATCCGTTTTTGTTAGGAATTCCGTACAAAAAAATACAAATGATCTTGAACTACAGCATCTGACCATATATGTATTACAATAAAGAAGGAGGATTTTCAATGCAAGATATAAAAACATATCTTTCCACAGCACCTGTGCTAACTACTCTATGGTTTGGGTCTTTAGCGGGTCTATTGATAGAAATTAATCGTTTATTCCCAGATGCTTTGTCATTCCCTTTTTTTTCATTCTAGTTATTGATATGCGAAAAAATGAAGAAAATTTGAGATACAATTCTACGCGACGTGACTAAAACTTCGCCCCCCCCCTTTTTCAGTTCTTTAGGATAGGAAGGAAAGAAAAATAAAAAGTGTATTGAACCTCAGCAAAAATCCGGTGGATCTAAGATCCTATTTTGGAGAACAGAAATGGAAAGAGGTTCCAGTGTAAGGTAAATAAAAGTTCCACGAAAGCATAGCATAGAAAAAGATACTTAAATGAAATACTGGGATTAGAATACGAATAATTGATAGTTAGAAAAAATTGTATTACTTACATTATTACTATATAAATAATATTCTATTAATATTAATTAGAATTACATAACATAATTAGAACGAACACTTTAGAAATGGAATTTCTAGTTAGTAACTTCTATTGCTATTTGATATTGATTTTTTTTCTTTTTTGTTCTTTTCGTCTTCTTAGGTTCGGGTCGAAAATAGAAGAGTTAAGTCGATCAAACAAAAATTCAAAGGAGGTTCATGGCTAAGGGTAAAGATGTCCGAGTTAGAGTTATTTTGGAATGTACAAGTTGTATCCAAAATGGTGTCAATAAGGAATCGCCGGGCATTTCTAGATATATTACTCAAAAGAATCGACACAATACACCCAGTCGATTAGACTTGAGAAAATTTTGTCGCTATTGTCACAAGCATACGATTCATGGGGAAATAAAGAAATAGATCGAACGGAACACGTGTGTATGATCTTTCAAATCAAAGGAGCAGGAAAAGGAAGAACTTAACATTACCACATATACATATATATATAATATACAAAATACAAATAAAACCTATTTCGGTCGGATCTGAAATGAATAAAAAAATAGAATTTTAGAGATAAGGAATAAACCATGGAAAAATCCAAGCAACCTTTTCGTAAATCCAAGCGATCTTTTCGTAGGCGTTTTCCCCCAATTGAATCGGGGGATCGAATTGATTATAGAAACATGAGTTTAATTAGTCGATTTATTAGTGAACAGGGAAAAATATTATCTAGACGGGTGAATAGATTGACCTTGAAACAACAACGATTAATTACTATTGCTATAAAACAAGCTCGTATTTTATCTTTGTTACCTTTTCTTAATAATGAAAAACAGTTTGAGAGAGCAGAGTCGATCCCTAGAACTACTGGTCCTAGAACCAGAAATAAATAGATATACTCTTCCATTGATTCAAAACTCTAATTGGAACTCAAGCTCAGATTGATGTTTTGTTCGAAAAAGCCTCAAATCCGGATTTGATTGTTGTGTTATAAGAAACAATAAATAGGGAAAGGAGAGAAGGAATCTTTTTTTTGAAAGATGTTTATTCATTCCTACTACTTATCTAAATTTCTTAATTTATTTTTGTTCTATCTTCCCGGAGGCCGTTCTCCGGGGAATTCTATTCTGTTTCAAGCATTCCTATATATGACTTTAGAATAGAATCTCTTTTATTTGATAATCTTATTGGAAATCATGTAAAGACAATTCTTATTTGATATAGCTATTTGCGCAAGTATTTTACGATTAAGAAGCAATTGCTTCTTGTACAGATTGTGTATTAATATACTATAACTATAGAATACCCCGTTCTCACGAACTGCTGCATTTATCCGAGTGATCCACAAACGACGAAAGTCTCTCTTTTGCCTGCCCCTATCTCGATGAGAGGAAAACAAAGCTCTCATTTTCTGTTGAGTAGCGGTTCGGGTAAGCCTTGAATGAGCCCCTATAAAGGTTGATGCAAATAAACGAATTTTTGTTCGACGTCTCCGAGCTATATATCCTCGTTTAACTCTGGTCATTGAATCAAATTAAACTTTAATGAATAACTAATTGATTTCTCTTCTTTCAGTCATCCTTTTATCCCCCGATTGATTAATAACAAAACGGATTTTCCGATATATAAAATATAAATTCCAATGGCTTTTGCTACTATGACCTTCCCAACCACTATTTTTTATTTCTTCCGGGTATTTTACCTGGAAATAGGAAATTCTAACGATATTAAATAAATAAAAGAAAAAAAATAGTGGGTTCCGTCGTTTCTATGGTTACTTCGTAAACGGTGAGGTCCTCTCTATACACCGGAGCCTCTTCTTTCATTTAATCAAATGTTATTGTGAACTTGTATAGTTCACTCTCCTTGGCTCTACCAATCAATTATACAGTAATAGCTCTTTTCACAAGAAAGGATATCCATACAGTGACGGCATTTAATTATGAAAGTTGGCTAGGTAGCTGACCTTGTTAGTCCGTTCTTTCAAAAATAGGAACATAACCTTTTTACTTCTTATAGTACTATTTCCTCCGCTTAATGGATAACTATTTGCTATGCTACCAATGGGGAATTGCTTCTCATCTCAAATTGAGGTGATTGGATTTGCACCAATGGAAACCATAAATTTCAACTTCATACACAAAAATATAGGTATATGATAGATCTTCATTTTTATTATTTTTTTTTGTTTATTTTTAGATAGTAAATGGCTTTTTCCACTCTATCCATCCTATTCATTGGTACTGGTGATTGGTACTGGAAAAATGGTTTCATTTGTTCGAACTCATGATCTAAACGAGTCGCACATACACCCTAGTACATGTTCCCCTACGCTGAGGACATCCTCGAAGCGCGGGGGATTTCGTGATATTTCTTATTGGCTGTCTTGTGTTTCTAATAAGTTGTTTAATTGTCGGCATATCATAATATATATAACAAAATAGGTTGGTTTAGATCGATCTTAACCTGATGATTGATGATTATGAATTATTTCCATTCAATATAAAATCGCGGAAAATTCGAATTATGGTTTGAAGCGAAATCATGTATTTACACGGAATCCCCAGTATTTTCATTTTCGACCGCTACAAGATCAACAATTCCATGAGCTTGGGCTTCTGTTGCCGACATAAAAACATCCCTTTCCATGTCTTCGGATATAACCCATAAGGGGTTGCCCGTTCTTTGTACATAAACCTTTGTGAGGGTTTCGCGAAGTTTCAGTAGTTCTTCCGCTTCCAGGATAAATTCGCCTGCTTGCGCCTCATAAAAAGAACTAGCAGGCTGGTGAATCATAACCCTGATAATATTTGATATAACATCATGCATGAACGGTTCTTCTATCTCGCACGATTGGGCTAAAGTAAGGGATAAAAAAACAAGAAGAAAAAAAAACAAATAGAATTGAACATGAACAGCCGTACAGGCATCTTTTGTGCATTGCATACGGCTCTGCAATGGAATTTCCTTTCTATTCTATCGAAGAAAAAAATAGAATCCATCCGATCCAGATCGTTGAATGATCCATTTACCACCCTTCCTTTCGTATTGTAGGAGTCAAAAAATACTATGATGGTTCTGTTGCTTTCTATATTTATCTCGTCTGCGATTTAGCAATCCCAAAGTTTCTTTTTGATATGATCAAATAAGGAAAAATGATCTTTTTTTTTTTCATTTTCGCACTCTTTCTTTCGTAACATAAATATCAGAAAGAGACTTCTGGTGTGGAAGAAAAATGGTTTGTGACGCTGAAAATGTACTCCCGACACATAAATAAAATCAAATCGAAAATCACCTTTGTTTCATACTACTATCTCGATACAAAATCTCGTGTTAGGAAAAACAATAATAGTTTGTTCTGTTCATATCGAACTCGAAGTGCCATGCTATTATTACCTATTATTCACATTCGATATGGCGAAGGCATAGTCTTCTTCTTTTTTTTTCAAATAAAAACTCATTGGCGCCAAGCGTGAGGGAATGCTAAACGTTTGGTAATTTCTCCTCCGACCAGAATAAAAGATCCCATTGAAGCGGCTAATCCCATGCATATTGTATGTACATCAGGCGAAACAAATTGCATAGTATCATAAATGGCTATTCCTGGTATTACCCATCCGCCGGGGGAGTTTATAAACAAATAAAGATCCTTAGTATCATCTTCTATACTGAGATATACCATGAGACCAACAAGTTGATTTGAGATCTCGCTATCAACTTCTTGGCCTAAAAAAAGTAATCTTTCTCGATAAAGTCGGTTGATTAGGACAAAATTGTATCCCTTTTGAACCATACGTGCACCTTTGGATGCATACGGTTCAAAAAAATTGCGAAAAAAAGAATCAACGTGTCGATTCCAATCCTATCTCTTTTTTTTAACAGATTTCTGTTTTTCTAATGAAAATGAAGGGGTTTTTCTTCTATTTTTCAAAAAAAAATATGAGTTTTAGCTCCCTTCCCTAAAAAAAAGAATTTACTGAACTTAACTTATTTATTTTTATTGAATTAACCTTCGTTGATGTATTGTTTCGTCGAGATTCAAATCACGATGTCATTTTCTTGTTCCTGAATGGGTCCTTTCAATTCTTTTAGGTTCATGTTCTACTCCGGGGAAAGATCTACCCGAATTCTATTTGCACATATAGGACAAATGATCTCAGTACCATTTCTTTTTGCTACGACTTTTTTCAATTCGTTTCATGCCTCCCCCAAACTATTCTATGTAGTCATCATACTGGTTGGCATGGCAGTTTGAGATCACCCCTATAATTAAATACTAAGAATCGTCTATGCTACAAGTGGTAATTGTACATATATTACTATTACCAATTTGGTATTTTCTGAACGGAGCCTGGATACTTGATTTTATTAGTCCAAGTCAACCATAAATTCTTCTAATTGATAATATTGATCCTCAATATAAATTGATCTAATTTCACTTCACGCTCCGAATGAATGATTGATTCTTCAATCAATACAATATTTCTTGGGCGAAACAGAGGATATCTCAATCGGGGGAGAAAACGGGTAAATCCCATATGACCCAATATGTCTGACAAGTCGCACTATACGTCAACCCAAACTGCATCTTCCTCTCCAGGACTCCGAAAAGGTACTTTTGGAACACCAATAGGCATTAAATTAAAGAAAAAAATTAAGTACTATATATACTTCACTTTAATATGGAAACGTAAGAATCAGTTTATTGTCTTCATCATTTTTTTCTGTTTATTCTAGTTTATACATAAATTGGAAGGTTTTTAGAGAAAGACAGAATTAATAAATAAAAATTTTAATGAAGGGATCGACTGTTCGAATAATAAGCAAGTATCCATGCATTCGTTCCCACAAAATGGGACCAATGCTCCCATTGCGTATTGGTACTTATCGGGTATAGAATAGATCTGCTTCTCTTTGTTCTTACGAACAGAATTTTTCCGTTATTTTCAACGGAATAGAATAAATAGTAACCTTTTCTCATACAGAATCCGCTGAAAAGTACATAACATAGTATATTCCAATGCGATAAAGTTACATAGTGTCTATTTTTCTTTGATAAAGGGGTATTTCCATGGGTTTGCCTTGGTATCGTGTTCATACTGTCGTATTGAATGATCCCGGTCGATTGCTTTCTGTCCATATAATGCATACGGCTCTAGTTTCGGGTTGGGCCGGTTCGATGGCTCTATACGAATTAGCGGTTTTTGATCCCTCTGACCCTGTTCTTGATCCAATGTGGAGACAAGGTATGTTTGTTATACCCTTCATGACTCGTTTAGGAATAACCAATTCGTGGGGTGGTTGGAGTATTTCAGGAGGAACTATAACCAATCCGGGTATTTGGAGTTATGAAGGCGTGGCAGGGGCACATATTGTGTTTTCTGGCTTGTGCTTTTTGGCGGCCATCTGGCATTGGGTGTATTGGGACCTAGAAATATTCTGTGATGAACGTACGGGAAAACCCTCTTTGGATTTGCCCAAGATCTTTGGAATTCATTTATTTCTTTCAGGGGTGGCTTGCTTTGGTTTTGGCGCATTTCATGTAACAGGCTTATATGGGCCTGGAATATGGGTGTCCGATCCTTATGGACTAACTGGAAAAGTACAATCTGTAAGTTCAGCGTGGGGCGCGGAAGGTTTTGATCCTTTTGTTCCAGGAGGAATCGCCTCTCATCATATTGCAGCAGGTACACTGGGCATATTAGCGGGCCTATTCCATCTTAGTGTCCGTCCGCCTCAACGTCTATACAAAGGATTACGTATGGGCAATATTGAAACTGTACTTTCTAGTAGTATCGCTGCTGTTTTTTTTGCAGCTTTTGTTGTTGCTGGAACTATGTGGTATGGTTCAGCAACTACCCCAATCGAGTTATTTGGTCCCACTCGTTATCAGTGGGATCAGGGATACTTCCAGCAAGAAATATATCGAAGAGTTGGTGCTGGACTAGCCGAAAATCTGAGTTTATCGGAAGCTTGGTCTAAAATTCCCGAAAAATTAGCTTTTTATGATTACATTGGTAATAATCCGGCAAAAGGAGGATTATTCAGAGCGGGCTCAATGGACAGCGGAGATGGAATAGCTGTTGGATGGTTAGGACACCCCGTCTTTAGAGATAAAGACGGGCGCGAACTTTTTGTACGTCGTATGCCTACTTTTTTTGAAACATTCCCGGTAGTTTTGGTAGATGGAGACGGGATTGTGAGGGCAGATGTTCCTTTTCGAAGGGCAGAATCAAAGTATAGTGTTGAACAAGTAGGTGTAACCGTTGAGTTCTATGGTGGCGAACTCAATGGAGTCAGTTATAGTGATCCTGCTACTGTGAAAAAATATGCTAGACGTGCACAATTAGGTGAAATTTTTGAATTAGACCGGGCTACTTTGAAATCCGATGGTGTTTTTCGTAGCAGTCCAAGGGGTTGGTTCACTTTTGGGCATGCTACGTTTGCTTTGCTCTTCTTTTTCGGACATATTTGGCATGGCGCTAGAACCTTGTTCCGAGATGTTTTTGCTGGTATTGATCCAGATTTGGATGCTCAGGTGGAATTTGGAGCATTCCAAAAACTTGGAGATCCGACTACAAGGAGACAAGTAGTTTGATACAAGATTGCTCTGGTATCTTTCACCTCTATTTTTTTTATTTGAATAGGGTACCCGAGAAATATTGACTTGAATCACCTTCTTTTCTTTGATTCTTTCCCTTTTTTTATATGGTATGGTATAAATGATCCCACCCAAACGAATAGGTGTGAAAGCTATAATTGTAAACCACGATCGAATCTATGGAAGCATTGGTTTATACATTCCTTTTAGTCTCGACTTTAGGGATAATTTTTTTCGCTATCTTTTTTCGAGAACCGCCTAAGGTTCCGACTAAAAAATGAAATGATTTTTTATTATATCAACTGAAGTAACGAGCCTCCCATATTGGGAGGCTCATTACTTCAACTAGTCTAGTCCCCGTGTTCCTCGAATGGATCTCTTAGTTGTTGAGAGGGTTGCCCAAAAGCGGTATATAAGGCGTACCCCGTAAAGCTTACAAGTAAACCAGATATGAAGATGGTGACTAGAGTTGCTGTTTCCATTTTTAGATAATTTCAAGATCACAATGGATCTACGATAAGATCGTTTATTTACAACTACAACGGAATGGTATACAAAGTCAACAGATCTCAACCAATGATTAAATAAGATTTATGGCTACACAAACCGTTGAGGGTAGTTCTAGATCTAGACCAAGACAAACTACCGTAGGGAATTTATTGAAACCATTGAATTCGGAATATGGTAAAGTAGCCCCGGGCTGGGGGACTACACCACTTATGGGAGTCGCAATGGCTCTATTTGCGATATTCCTATCTATTATTTTGGAAATTTATAATTCTTCCGTTTTACTGGATGGAATTTCGATGAGTTAGGTTCATAAGAACTATGAAGCCCTAGTTTTTCAATAAAAAAAATGACTTAAGACTCGGATTTATAGACCATTCTGGTAGTTCGACTGTGGAATTTCTTTGTTTCGGTATTTCCGGAATATGAGCGTGTGACTTGTTATAATTGATCCTATTGATAATACAGAGAATGATCCTGTCATCTCTATCAAGATGATTCTACCCCGTCGGATATTTATTCTAATATCCGGAGCACGGAATATATAGAATAGATCAAGAAAAGAAATATTTGAACTATGATTCATACCTACTATTCAGACCTCGCAACCGGACTCAAAAAAAAAAACAATTTCAGATGGGTATTTCCTATCCAAAATCAAACGATTTTCCTTTCTTTAGACTTATTCATTTTGTCCGAAGGACAACTCTTTCTATAGATCTTGTTGAGTCATTACATCTACTCATTAAATAAGTGATGATCAAATGGTTTTTACTCAGAGAACCTTTGAATTTAGCTGGGGGCTAATTTTATAAATCATCGTGGTTCTAGTATGAATCTGAGGTTTTAATTGATTCGTAGGGTCTCAACAAGAGAATTCCTATCATATAGTAAAACAAGAGTCGATCCACATTACGCACAAAAAAAAAAATAAAAAATGAAATAACAAACAAAAATAGGAAAGAGAAGATTCAAGAGGCCTGTAACGATCAACATAAAGAAAGACGAACGAGCTAACTTGATATTTTTTGGCATTCTCATCACAAAGAAGAGATTTCGGTTTTTTTTACTTCCTATCTTCGGGACAAATCGAATCAAGCGGCTAAGAAGTTTTGAACTTTCTATTACATATCCGTTGAAATTAGTATTTGTGTGTTTCTGTTTGAGCCGTACGAGATGAAATTCTCATATACGGTTCTCGGGGGGGGGGTTCCTCTTGGATTACCTATCTCAATAAAGTATAT